AAAAAAATTATGCTGTATTGTATAAAAAGGGAATCATCATAAATCCGAAAAAATAGATCCATAACATCCATGTCAGCTTTTCTTACTCGCTTTATAGATGATCCTTCTAGAAGAGGAAAATTCTATCAAATCTGTCTAGTTACTTCGTTCCTTATTTCGATTCGCGGAATCCTGAGGAAAAAAAGAATTTTGTTTCCACCGAGCTGAAACAATACGTTGATGGCTCTAGTAAACCAAAGCCACCATTTTCTAGCTGTTTGGCTTCAATCCCCTTTTTAATACAAAAGTTGAAGATTTAGTTACGATTAGAAATAAACTTTTTATCTTCATCCATGGATCCCTTTACTCATACTCATTCAATTTGAAGAGTTGAATCCACTCAAAAAAAAATTATGCTTCGCGATTCCATATGATCCAATGTTTTTTAGTCAATTAAAAAATGACAGGCCTTTGGATACAAATCACGAGAATTTATATTTTTCCTCAAATGTAACATTAAGAGGTAAAGGATTAACCTTTTTAAGAAATAAAGTTTATTATTGGAATACTAACTGAAAGACCCTTTAACTATTTAAGTTGTTAATAGGACGAATCACACTTTTACCACTAAACTATACCCGCTACAATTTAATTATTGTATATTAATAAACTATTTGTCGAACAAAGAATGAGACATAACATAATAAAGATAGTATCAGAATGATGAAAATTGGAATCTTGACACATATTCTGTCTTGATAGGGACTTGAGAAAATCCCAAATAGATGAATGAATAAAGCTTATTTAACTATAAAATTAAAATTAAAATAATGAGTTATACTTTTCGTTTCATGGTAAGTCGTTGCTAATAGTTTTTATTTGAAGGAGCTATTGAAGTTGGACATAAAAAAGAATTCTACAAGAATCCGGAACTCCCCCTTAATTTTCTAATTTTTTGAGTGCCAGATCCTATGAATTTGGATCAATAAAATGGATCTAAAGTCTTCAGATCAATTTTTTTTACTTTTTTATTACTTTTTATTACTTTGTAAATAAGTTAATTATTACTTTTTATATTCATTAAATTTTCCTATATATTCTATATTTTATCTATAATCTATATTTTAATATTTTATATTCTATATTTATATTCTATATATATTCTATATCTATATATATTCTATATAATATTATATATATTATATCCATTCCATTTAACCCATTTAATATTTTAAAACATTTAATATTTTATATATTTTTATATATTTCTAATTTATATTATATATATTTATTAATTTATATTATATATATTTATATTTATTATATATATTTATATTATATATAATAGAATATTATATATAATAGAATAGAATTTTAATTAATAGAATAGAATTTTAATTTAATTATAAATAATATTTAATTTAATTATAAATAATAATATTAAATAATTATAAATAATAATATTAAATAATAATATTATAAATTATAAAATAATAATATTATATATAAATATAAATTATAATAAATAAATTATTAAAAAATTATAATATAATTATAATATTAATAATTAATATAATAATAATATAAATAATATAAATAAAAATAATATCAAATACAAATATAATAATATCAAAATAAAAGAAATAAATATAAAAAAATAATATCAAAAAATGCATTTATGAACGATCAATTAGAGTAATGGCCTAGCTAGGTACTAGCCAGGCCGTGGAAATAAAATTTTTTGTATATAAAGTCAGTTTCTATTTGAAATATCCGTTTTGAATTATTATCGTTATCAAAATTTAATTGTTGGTTAAGTCAAATTAATTCATAGATATCTTATTTACCCTTAATACCCTTATTATACCCTTATTTTATAATTTTATAACTTAGCTTTATCTTATATCCTTCTATTTACATATATATATATTTATTTACATATATTATATTTTTTATATTTAATTATAAATTAAATTTAAAAATATCATTAAAAATATCATATCATAAATATAAAATATCATATCATAAATATAATCATATCATAAATATATATATTATATAAATAGATATTATATTATATAAAATAGATATTATATTATATAAATGGATATTATCTAAATAGATATAGAGAATATGATATAGATAATATATAGTATTACATATATTGATAATATTAATATATAGTATTACATATATTAATATTATATATTAATATTATATATTATATTAATTATAAATAATTATAAATAATAAAATTATTAATTATAAATAATAAAATATAAATAATAAAATTATAAAAATAAAAATATTAAATTAAATAAATAAAATAAAATAGGATTAGGATATTAGTCCTAAGGCCTTAGTCTATTATTTTATTTAACTTATCTTTCAACTCATGTGTTATATACTTTTTTGTTGTGTTGTACAATATTTATTATATATTTAATATGGTATTAATATGGTAATATTTATATGTTAATAATTGACATATCATATAATATTTAATATGTTAGTTACATATAATATGAGTATTCTAATAATTAATATAAATAATTAATATAAATAGATAAATTAATATAAATAGATAAATAGAAATAGAATTTATAAATAGAATTAAAAATTTAATATTAATAAGTTAATAATCTAATCTAATAAATCTAATCTAATAAGTCTAATAAACAATAAACTAATAAAATAAAAATAAATAAGTAAAGTAATATTTTTATTTAATTTTAAATTAAATAAAAGGGTAAGGCGGATTTTCATCAACCCTTACTTTAAGTGTCACATAAACATAAAAAATCCCAATTCAAAATTAGGAGAGATGGCTGAGTGGACTAAAGCGGCGGATTGCTAATCCGTTGTACGAGTTATTCGTACCGAGGGTTCGAATCCCTCTTTCTCCGCTTTCTCTGGTCACTGGATACTTTTTAATTCGAAAAATGCGATCCTTTGCTTTATTTTATCATAGTTAAATGTATGGAACACATAAAAAAATATTCAGAAAACGCAAGGAAAAATGATAAATAAAAACCTCTTAGTTTTTTATTCCTCGCGCCCAGGGTTACGTCCTGGATCATTAGATAAGAATCCAAAAATGAAGAGAGAAACAAAGAATATCACTACTGTATAAACGAAGAGTTTGAGAGTAAGCATTACAAAATCTCCAAGATAAGGTCAGTTTTGGGGGTAAAAGGGAATAGATTATCCATTTGAGTTTTGTTGTAACACATGTACTATTTTGATTTGACATGATACCAAAATATGAAAAAATAAAGAACAAATTCTTTTTATTAAGTGTTTTTTTTTCTAAATCTAAAAAAAAAAAAAAGAATGAATTTGAAAATTCATGAATTTATTTGTAATTAAGATTCTGGTTTTTTCGTTACCAAAATTGTTATTGTAATATTAACAATTGGGTATTGTGAAAAAACCTAATCTAATAAAGTCCTTGCTTACCGGAAGGGCGGCGAAAAGGAAAATGGACTGATCAAAATTTATCGCCGTCCTTATCCAATATACAAGAATTTTAATTTTTTAATAGAGGATTTGTAATGTAAGACTCATATGATCTTATCAATAATTGTTAAATTTTTTCCCGAATAAATCATAAATATTTTCAGTATAGTATTAAGAACTTCATCGAAAACTTACAGCAGCTTGCCAAACAAAGGCTAAGAGAAAGAAAAGGACAGGTATGACGGGCATAATGTCCACGATTGGATTGAAAAGAGCATAAGCTTCGGGCAATTTACCGAAGAAAAAACTGCTTGAAGAAAGGGCAGAATTAAGACAGATACAGATTAAACTAAAAAAGATATTAAGCATAACAAACGCACATTTGTTTTTGTAGATTATTTAGTTTTTATTTAATTATTGATATACGGGAAATTAAGAAAAAGCTAGGTAAAAAGACTTTTTTCTTTGATTTAACCCCCCCCCAAAAAAAAATCCAAATCAAAATCCTTACATTTTCAAATGAGAATACAAGGAATTACACTTTCCTACAATATCTTAATTGAATTATATGTAATCATCAATGAATTTTTTATTCTATTCTATATGTATCGAATACCAGCAAGAATAACAAGATTTCTTATCCTATCTGTATTTAATTTATTTTATTTATTTTTATTGTCATATTGTCTGGAATTGACGAATGTCCCCAAAAGGTAATAATGTTTATTAGTATCAAATAGAAATATAAATGGGGCGTGGCCAAGCGGTAAGGCAGCGGGTTTTGGTCCCGTTATTCGGAGGTTCGAATCCTTCCGTCCCAGATCAATTCTTCAGAATCTAAATGCGAAAAATCTCTCCATTTTTTTTTTATTAAAGCCTAAAGTAAGCGAATAGGGTATTCTACAGTCTATGTAGAAACTAAACAAAAGAAAAGAATAGAGATTTTTGGAGATAATTCTATCGCTGGTTTTAAATTTAAGCCCCTAATGAGATGGAGTCAAATTAAAATAAGAATATCAAACATATTTTGACCCATTTACTTTTGTATCTGGTTCAAATGAATAAAAAAATTGAAAGTTAATGTAGCGACTCAGGGGAGGAAATTCCTATATTCTATTCAATTTACTTAAAAAAATGAGATTGATGAAAAAACGTAAAGTAAAGCAAAATTTGCAAAAAATGACCGCGTTCTATGCCCCTATGTATTGTTTGTGTTCTATTTCCGTAGTGAACAAAGTCTTTTTGATTAAGTGAAAAAAATTGTCATATTTTAATTAAAATACATAATTACCCCATACCCTTGAGAACAAATGTTTGATGGATGAATATGGAAAGATTATACTCTTTTGGTTCTGATTTATTCTTTTTTTTTTCATTTGAAAAAAAAAAAAAATAACGACCTTAATCTTACCTTATCTTATACCTTATCTTATATATTATATTATCTTATATATTATATATGATTATATATGATTATGATAAATTATATTATGTTATGATTATATATGATAAATTTTCCATTCCACGCCCATTAAATTAAAATAAAAAACCATATAGGTTTTTCAATATATCTGGTCTGGTTTTCAATTAAACCATTGATGATTCAATTGGACATAGTAAAATTCGCGTATCTATTTTTACTTTAATGAATGAGATATCTACTCAAAATTATTAGCTACTTGTTTATGATTGTGAGTACTGCTTGATTGAAGAAGAAATTAAATGCAGTAACTATTGAAAAACATATTTACAGTCATAGTGTTGAAGTACAAGATAAGATTCTTTCTTTAATGAAACTAAACCATTTTTCTCGATTTCTTATGAATCCTTAGTACTCGAAGAAATGGAAGTGTGAGAAATCCATTTTATCGAAAAAATAGACTTCTGACTCCTCTGGTTCATTGGAATTTTAGGCATTGTAATAGTTATAGTTTTTTGGTTAAGTTAATAAATACTTGATTTGGTTATTAATATAATAATAAATAATTAAGTTCCTGGTTGGAGTGCAAATTTAATGTAATGAAAGACCTATTTTTTTTTTAGGCCTAAATTTCATTTATTTTTTTGAGAAAAACGGGGTCCTTTTTTTTTTGTAAAAAAGAAAAATGGGTTTCCTTCTTAGGTTAAAATATGGGGGTTAATTTTGATTCTTTTCTTGCTGAGATTTCTTAGGATAAAGACCTTTTTATCCTTATCCAATCCATAAAAAAAGGGAAATAGATAAAAAAGTATGTACTGAAATGTACCGATTGAGCCAATGACTATTCATGATTACATATTGAATCAATTCCATCCCGGTTCGAAATTAGAGGAATGTTATGGTAAAACTTCGTTTGAAACGATGTGGTAGAAAGCAACGTGCGACTTGAAGGACGTGATCACTTATGTGGATTCTTACATCCACCATTCTCTATATAAATGAGGATGCTCTTGGCTCGACATGGTTTGTTCTGTTCTACTAGGAACCCTTTTTGTTGGGTTGTAAGCAATAAGTAAATAGTACACGATGAAGCTCGAGTAGAAAGTAATGATTCATTTATCATATCGAGGGAAAGAATCTAGGGTTAATGCCAATGAATAAGCTGGACCAACTTTGTAAATATGTCTTCAATTTAGAAATCGAAAGATTCAAATTCTAACAATTTTGAAATCAAAAAGTCAAACTTGTTGGAATTGGTCAAACTATTTTGATCAAAAGTGTATTACAAGGGAATCCATCGTTCGTATAATTTTTCCATAGAAAAAAAAAGGTATGTTGCTGCCGTTTTGAAAGGAGTAAAATCACCGAAGTAATGTCTAAACCCAACGATTCAACAAAGCAAAGATTCGGGATTCCGGAACAAGGAAACACTATTTTCAACTGTCTCAACAATTGAATCAAATCAAAATGAGGAAAAGGGATAAAATTCAAATTTAAATAGATTTGAGATGAGACAAACAAAAAGGGTTAAAGACGACTCAAAAATTTCTAAGGATTTCCATTCGAATTCTTTCAGACCAACTTGAGTTATGAGTACAAATGAATGAAGTTTCGTTTTTTCTTTATGGAAAAATAAAACAATTCCAATCATAGTCTAATTCATGATTTTATTTATGGATCAGTTTGCCACTATACCATTATGATTATCACTATATTATGATATAACTATTGATATTTTTTTTAATTATATAATATAATATTTAATTTCAATTTAATTTATTTATTAATAATTTATTATTTATTTTTTTTTTTATATTAATTAGAAATAATAGAATATAATTAGAAATTTGTTATAATGTTCTAATGTTCTAAAATAAATAATAAATTTTAATTTAATTAAATTGAATCAATCATTTTATTTTAGAATCATTCTTTCTTGCTTGAGCCGTACGAGGAGAAAACCTCCTATACGTTTCTGGGGGGGGGCTTTGTTTATCTATCCCAATGAGCCATCTATCGAATCGTTGCAATTGATGTTCGATCCCGAAGAGAAGGAAGAGATCTTCGGAGAGTGGGTTTTTATGATCCGATAAAGAATCAAATTTATTTAAATGTTCCGGCTATTTTATATTTTCTTGAAAAAGGAGCTCAACCCACAAGAACTGTTCATGATATTTTAAAGAAAGCGGAATTAATTGTCTAAAGAACTTTGAATTCATTAAATAATTAAAAGATTTTTGAAATGCAAAATGGTAGTGCCTAGTATCTACCATATAGTAGTATATAGCTTTGTATAATTTTTGACTCAACACTTACCTTTTTTCTATTCACACCTACTTTTATTGTTTTGGAAATTTACCAACAAAAACGAGTAAATCTTGCTTATTGTACTTCTATTCATTGAATAAACCCGAGATTTTTTCCACTTCTTCCTTATTTTGATTTATGTCGTGCCAATCCAACACAAGTCCTTATTTGATTTATTCAATTAATTTGATTTGTTTTTTTTTCAACATGTAATTCATATTGACAATGGTGTATTGAACAAATATAATTCGATCATAAATAAATGGATCTGTTTATCCCCACCCCATATTTATACTGGTTATATTGGTTCTTTACTTCAATTATTAATGAATGCAAAATTATTTGAATTGATAAAAAATTCAAATAAAATATTTATCTGGAAATCCGTTGTATTTTACTCCCCGGTTTTCTTTAATTTTAATTAAAATTAAACTTTAATTAATCGAATCGTAGATTTTTTTTTTCAAATTTGTTGCTAATTAAATTTCAATACAATATTTTTTTGGTGGGATCGTGCAATCCATTTTTTTAAATGAAAATATATTTGTATTTTGATTTCGATCATATCTATTCTTCACATATTATATTCTATTCACATTATATTATATTTTTTTGGTATATTTATTTTTGGGGGGTTGCTAACTCAACGGTAGAGTACTCGGCTTTTAAGTGCGGCTATGATCTTTTACACATTTGGATGAAGCAACGAATTCGTCCAGACTTTTGGTAGAGTCTATAAGACCACGACTGATCCTGAAAGGTAATGAATGGAAAAAATAGCATGTCGTATTATATTAATTTAATTAGTAATGTAGAACTCTAAGAATAGATCATCCTTACTGGATCGGTACAAAAAACCTTTGATTTTAGGAAGGGGACAGAATGAATTCACATTTATCGTTTGGTCGAGTGAATAAATGGATAGAGTTTTATGGCTCCAATTCTAGGCAAAGAAAAAGCGACGAGCTTATGTTCTTAATTTGAATGGTTACCCGATCTAATCTAATTAAACGTTAAAAATAGATTAGTGCCTGATATGGGAAAGGGTTCTCCTGTGAGTGGATCATCAATTACTTTTTTTAATGAATCCTAACTATTCTCTATTATGAATAGGGTAGAGTGGAGATGGATGTGTAAAAGAAAGAGCATTCTGATAAAGAAAATTGATTCCAAAATCAAAAGAGCGATTGGGTTGCAAAAATAAAAGATTTTTAACCCTTTCTTGTTATGTTAACGAACAAGAACCAATTGGATCTGGAAAGATAGGAAGAAGATCTGGGGATTGGACTCTCTGTTTTCAGGGTAACTTTTTCTTACTGTGTATATACTTTATATACATACTTATTCTGGCCATATCGCACTATGTATCATTTGCTGATCCAAGAAATGCTTCCTGTCTCTGGTTCAAGTATAATAAAAAATGGAAGAATTAAGAGGATATTTAGAAAAGAGTAGATCTATACAACAACACTTCCTATATCCGCTTCTCTTTCAAGAGTATATTTACGCACTTGCTCATAATCATGGTTTAAATGTAAATGGGTCAATTTTTTATGAACCCCCCGAAATTTCAGGTTATGACAAAAAATTTAGCTCATTACTTGTGAAACGTTTAATTACTCGAATGTACCAACAGAATTATTTGATCAATTCTGTTAATGATTCTAACCAAAATAGATTCGTTGGGCATAACAAGAATTTTTATTCTCAAATGATATCAGAGGGTTTTGCTGTCATTGTGGAAATTCCTTTCTCATTGCGATTAGTATCCTCCCTCGAAGAAAAAAAAGAAATACCAAAATCTCAGAATTTACGACCCATTCATTCAATATTTCCATTTTTTGAGGACAAATTATCACATTTAAATTGTGTATCAGATATACTAATACCCTATCCCGTACATCTAGAAATCTTGGTTCAAATTCTACAATGCTGGATACAAGATGTTCCTTCTTTACATTTATTACGATTCTTTTTTCACGAATATTATAATTGGAAAAATCTCATTACTCCAAAGAAATCTAACTATTATGGTTATGGTTTTTCGAAAGAGAATCCAAGACTTTTTTTTTTCCTATATAATTCTTATGTAGTTGAATGCGAATCCATATTAGTTTTTCTCCGTAAACAATCCTCTTATTTACGATCAACATCTTCTGGAACCTTTCTTGAGCGAACACATTTCTATGAAAAAATAGAACAACATCTTGTAGTACTTTGTTGTAATGATTTTCAGAAAACCCTATGGTTGTTCAAGGATCCTTTCATACATTATGTTAGATATCAAGGAAAATCCATTCTGGCTTCAAAAGGGACTCATCTTCTGATGAAGAAATGGAAATCTTACTTTGTCAATTTTTGGCAATGTAATTTTCACTTTTGGTCTCAACCCAGTAGGATCCACATAAGCCAATTCTCAAATTTTTCTTTCTATTTTCTGGGTTATCTTTCAAGTGTCCCAAGAAATCTTTTAGCGGTAAAGAGTCAAATGCTAGAGAGTTCTTTTTTAATAGATACTGTTACTAAAAAATTCGAAACTATAGTTCCAATTATTCCAATGATTGGATCATTGTCAAAAGCTAAATTTTGTAACGTATCGGGGAATCCTATTAGTAAGCCAGTTTGGGCCGATTTGTCAGATTCTGATATTATTGATCGATTTGGTCGTATATGTAGAAATCTTTCTCATTATTACAGTGGGTCTTCAAAAAAACAAAGTTTGTATCGAATAAAGTATATACTTCGACTTTCATGCGCTAGAACTGTGGCCCGTAAACATAAAAGTACGGTACGCGTTTTTTTGCAAAGATTAGGTTCAGAATTTTTAGAAGAATT